CTTCCTTTTCAGCTCCGATCACTCGATAATTTCCACAAGCACAAATTCCACTTTTTATAGGTCCAAATATTCTTTCACAAAACAATCCGTCTTTTTCTGGTTTATTGGTCTTGTAATGAAAAGTGTAGGGTTTTGTCACCTCTCCGACTACCTCCCCATTAGGTAGAATTTTGTTAGCCCAAGCACTTATTTGTTCAGGAGAAACTAGTCCAATTCGAAGTTGTTGATGTTTATACCGGTCAATCATAGAATAGAAATTCTGATTCATTCAGATCAGATCAAGCTTCCTTCCTATTAATCTGAAAATTTTTCTCAGATACAAGAAAATGATTCAGTTCCAGAGCCAAAGATCGTAGTTCTCTAACAAGCAATCGAAAAGATTCTGGCGCATCCTCAGGATTCACTATTATTCCTCCAATAATAGTAGTACCAAGTACTTCCTGACGAGCTCTAATATGATCAGATTTATAAGTAAGCATCTCTTGTAAAATATGAGCAACGCCAAATCCCTCTAAAGCCCAAACTTCCATTTCTCCCACTCGTTGGCCACCCTGTTTTGCCCTTCCTCTAAGGGGTTGTTGTGTAACAAGTGCATAATGTCCACTGGAACGTCCATGTATTTTATCATCAACTTGATGGATTAATTTAAGTATATAGGACCTGCCTATTAGGACAGGTTGTTCAAAAGGATCTCCAGTTCTTCCATCAAATATTTTACTTTTTCCTGGATATTCGGGTTCAAATACCCATGGATTTTTTGTTTGCTTACTGGCCTCATATAATTCTGAAAACACTAGTTTTCTTGAAGCCTCTTGCTCGTATCTCTCATCAAAAGGGGCTATTCTATAATGTCTATTTAAAAGATCTCCCGCTAAGCCGAGCGAACATTCAAATATCTGTCCAACATTCATTCGTGAGGGGACTCCTAAAGGGTTGAAGACCATATCAACGGGAGTTCCATCTTGTAAATAGGGCATGTCTTGTCTAGGCAAAATTTTGGAAATAATACCCTTATTCCCATGTCTTCCTGCTACTTTATCACCCACTTTGATTTCACGTTTCTGTGAAATATATACACGAATCATTTCTGGGTTATAACTAGAACCCCCTTTTTTCTGGATCCATCTAACATCAATTACTCGACCCCTTCCACCTATAGGTAGTTTTAGAGAAGTCTCCTTTGCAGTGGAAACCTGAATACCAAGTATGGCTCGTAATAATCTATCCTCTGGTGCATACGACGATTCATTCGCTATCTGAGGCGTTAATTTACCTACTAAAATATCACCTGTTTCCACCCAAGATCCCAGCATCACGATGCCATTTCTGTCTAAATTCCGGAGTAAATGAGCTTCTAAATGAGGTATTTCGTTAGTAATTCTTTCAGGGCCCTGACTTGTCATATGAGTTTGAATTTCATATTTTCGAATATGAAACGAAGTATAAATATCGCTATAGACCAAACGCTCACTAATAAGTACCGCATCTTCAAAATTGTAGCCTTCCCATGGCATATAAGCTACTAATACATTTTTTCCCAAAGCGAGTTCTCCACCAACGGTAGCCGCCCCGTCGGCTAAAATTTGTCCCTTTTTAACATATTTACCCCTTTGAACCTGAGGTTTTTGGTGCATACAAGTATTTTTGTTCGAACGTTGATACATAACTAATGGAATATTTCGAGTGTATCCATTACCTGAGAAAACAATTTGGTGAGTATCCGTAGAAATAACTTTACCCTCGTGTTCGGCTATAACTGAAACTCCCGAATCTAAAGCCGCTTGACGTTCTAGTCCGGTTCCTACAATGCACTTCTCGGACCGAGAAAGCGGAACTGCTTGACGCTGCATATTAGAACTCATTAAAGCCCTATTAGCATCATTATGCTCAATAAAAGGAATCAGAGAGGCTCCAATAGAAAAATATTGGAAGGGAAAAATGCTTCGAAGATGAACCTGTTGCCAGGCAATAGTCAGGAATTCTTGACGGTATCGAGCAGGAACAACCTGTTCCTCCTGAATACCTCGATTTAAGGCTAAAGAATTGCCTGCCGCTATCATATAATATTCATCTCTATTTGGTGATAAATAAACCATCCGTGCTTCTTTTTCTTTTGATCTCTCAGAAATTTCATAAAATGGAGTCTCTATGGATCCCCAATGACCAATCCTTACATGAATAGCTAAGGATCCAATAAGTCCAACATTAATTCCTTCGGAGGTGTCAATTGGGCAAATACGTCCATAGTGACTAGGATGGATATCTCGTATCCGAAAACTTGCAGTTCGACCTGTCACCCCTCCAGGACCTAAATAACTCAATTTTCGACCATGAACAATTTGCGTTAATGGATTAGTTCGATCCAAAACTTGAGATAAAGGGTGTAGACCGAAAAATGATTCATAAGTGGTTGTTAATGAAGTTGAAGTTACCAAATTTTGAGGAGTTGGTATCAATTTATGCCTGATTGCTCCAGATATAGTTCCTCGAACCGCATTTTCTAAACGACCAAGAGCCAGTCCGAATTGATCCTGCAAGAGATCTGCTACAGAACGAATACGTTTATTTTTCAAGTGGTTCATATCATCAAGTGTCCCCATTCCAAATTTCATTCCGATCAAATGATCTGCAGCAGCCAATACATCTCGTGGTAACAAAAATGTATTGTCCTCGGGTATATCAAGATTCAATCTTTGGTTGATATTTCGCCGCCCAATTCTTCCTAATTCACATCTTTGTTGAAAAAATTTCTTTTGTAATTCCTTACACAACGACTCAGAAAATACTGGATCCCCACCTACACAAGCAAATTGTTGATAAAACTCTAAAATGGCATTTTCTTTTGACCCGATCTTTTTTTTTTCCTTATCATTCAGGAAAGACAAGAAAATTTCAGGATAACAAACATTATCTAGAATTTCTCTTAGATTTAAACCCATAGCTGATAATAGGACGAGAATAGAGATTTTTTGTTTCCTACTTACGCGGGCCCATATCCTTGCTTTTCTATCAATTTCTAATTCTAATCTTCCTCCCCAATCTGATATTATGGTGCTCGTATAGACCGAGATGCCGTTATGGTCCAATTCAGAACGGTAATAAATACCAGGACTTTGCAATATTTGATTAATTACAATTCTGTAAATTCCATTTACTATAAAGGTTCCGAGGGAATTCATTATAGGAATGTTTCCAATAAATACTGTTTGTTCTTTCATATCTCTATTGGTTTTCCAAATTAATCCCGCAAGGACATATAATTCAGAAGAATATGTGAGTGATTCATACACAGCATCTCTTTCTTTTAGCAAGGGTTCTGCCAATTGATATGTTTCCACAAATAATTTAAATTCAATTTCTTGATCTGTATCTTCAATTTTTGGAAACTTATTAAATTCTTCCATTAAGCCCTGATTAATAAACCTACAAAATCCCTCAAATTGTATCTGACTAAATCCAGGTATTGTGAACATTCCCTCATTTCCATCGCGGAGCATTTTAATCTTAAGTTTACTGTTTATCGAAAAATCCCATTATTAGTTCGCCTCTTCATCGATCCATATGGATCGCTCTAGCAATGATGGAATATATATTCTGTTTACTGAATTACATAAAATTTTAGACAACTCCATATATGTATTTCCTACATATCAACGGATCTGAGAAAAAGAGGTTGAATAAAAAGGAAATAAATAGAATTTTCGGCGCAAACGCAAATTTGACTCGAATTTGCCAACCATACAAATGGAAATAAATTGAGAAATTCCTGGAAACTCTTCTGGCGCTTTGTAAACTTGACTTAGGGAGTCTTGTATAGAATATCCAAATTTATCCAATTTCTACTTATTATTTATGATATTATGATTAGATTGGTTACCAAAAAAGGGATTTAAGTGGCTTTTCTGTAATGCGATAAAGCTCTAATGTAATAATAGGGAGGAGTAAAGAGTTTTTTGAACACGACATACTCAACAACAAATGATTAGACGCTTCTTTAGTAGAATTGGAATTCATTAAAGTCCATAAGACGTTTTTTCTTGTATTTATTAAGTACATTGATCTTGTCGTAAATTTGATCTGTTATGATAGTTGTACTGAGAGCAACACAGGTTATGCTATATCCTAATTTTTCTAGTCAAGGAAAAATGAAAGCATGATAATTCTCATATTTCTAGAAATACAAAAAGAAGATACTCGCTCGCTCAGTAGCTACTACTTGTGTTCTGGGGTTTATATTTATATATATGTACCTTATATTTATATATATGTACCTATATACATAATTAGTGTTATGAGTGAGTTAAAATCCCAATTGAAAAAACAAAAAATTGTGATTTGTGTATGTATAGTCTATAGTCTATTACTTAATATTATTTATTTCATATTTAACTTAATCTTATTTCTTTTTTATTTTAATTTTAAATAAAATACTATTTTTAGTACTTACTTAATAGTAATTTATATATATAGTCATTTATCTATTAAATAAATTTATATATTTATATATTAAATACTATTTAATTGGGATTAATTTATTTCTTTTATTTATAATTATTTATAATTATAATATAATTTATATATTTATAATTTATATATAATTATTTATAATTTAGAATATAATAGTTTATTTTTAATAGTATTTAGAATATAAATTTAATAGTATTTAGAATATAAATATAATATAAGAAAATATAAGATTTTCTTGAAAATGGTATTGATATTTTTATTATTATATTCTATAATATAGTTTACTTGAGTTTATCTCGAGTAATATTGTACTCAGATAATATTGAGACTTATTGATACTTTTGTTTGTGGGAAATCCATTTGATTTTGTTTTTTCTCATTAAATGAAGGAAATACACTTTTGAATTGCATCTTCAAATCAATTCTTGATAAATTCAAAGTTAATAGTGTAGTTAATGGGTCAATTTGACCCGCATTTTTTAGTCAGAAATTAATTGGATTTTTTTTCTTTTGACTTTTTTTGTTGTTTATTTTGAGTTTCTAATAAAAAGTCCAAACGAAAAGTTTTTCTTTTTTTTTATGCATATAAAGACTAATTTCTTTGTTTTAGAAAAGGATTGAAATTCAGCATTCAAATTTACTAGGACAAAAGAAATGGGTGAGTAATCCCCCATTAAGGAGTAGGTATATTATCTACTAGGTATATTAGCTATAAATGGGTAACTAATTAAATTAATAGTCTAATATTATGAGTCATTTAAGAATTGAATTTGAAACTAAAATAATCAAAACAAACTAAACTAATGTCTATTTCTAATACTAATAGACCGTTTCTATTTCTAATATAAATAGGATTTGGATTTATATCTCTCTTTTATTCTTGTTTGTGGTTTGGCGACATGGCCAAGTGGTAAGGCGGGGGACTGCAAATCCTTTATCCCCAGTTCAAATCTGGGTGTCGCCTGATCAAGAAAAACTCGCGATTTTTTAGACTATCCTGCTGGTATAAACCTAAATTCACAAACTCTTCACTAAACTAAGGGAAACAGACAGAGGGAAACGCTTGGGCCTTTTAAATACTAAAAAAAAAAAAAAATAGGTTCTCCAAAAGCAAAGCCTGTTATTCTTCAAATAAGGTATTTTTTCAGTCTGTTACGAACAAACTGGGATAAGTAAATAAAAAGAGAAAGAATGAAGATAGAACTATGAGATTCAGATCCACCATAGTAAGAGATTGGAAAGACTCTTTTAGTCGTGACTGAAAGAGCAGAGTCGCAAAACAAAAAAAAGGAGTCTCTTTTTTTGTTTTTTGGCTTAGAGTTAAACGCTAGGAAACACTATAAAATCTTAATACTTTCATTACTTTATACTTCACTATACACTAAATATTAAGCTAAGTGAGTCAGTTTCTACTGAGTGAATTGGCTAGGCTGAGGGGAAATTTATTTCTCAGTTATATAAGGGAATAAAAAAATAAACGTTGTCTTTAAACTCGAAAATCCTAGTGATCAATAATCAATAGTCATTAGTGATTCATTGTATCCTCTAGAGATACATTAAAGGTTCAATTTTTAATTACATTAAAGGAGATTGGAAAAGAACAAGACTATAATAATTATATTTCAAAATTTTTCACAGAACGATAATAGGTTTAGGTTTAGCTAAAATAGAACTAGGAAATAGCTATTTATATAGCTTACCTTACTGGTGGGGTAGTTATATCTCTGTTTTTTTTTTGTTGCTTATAAAAGCAAAATAAAAGTCAATAAAAATGTAAGTATTACTATTCATATATCCTTTATACTATTCATTTATCCTTTATTAGGATAAAAGTCTTCGCTTGATATTTACAAAGCATTTCTATCTATCTTATTTGTGTCTAATCTTTCTCGAATGATTATAACAGAAATGCTCTAAATATAGGAACTTGTTACGAATCAATTTATTGGATGATCAATAGGGTTAAGTCAGAATTCCATTTTGACTCTGCCCCATTGATTCCACTATGATTAGTGATCAATAATGGAATAATTCTTTCATATGATAAGGATAGGAGATATATCACATGGATATAGTAAGTCTCGCTTGGGCTGCTTTAATGGTAGTCTTTACATTTTCTCTTTCACTAGTAGTCTGGGGTAGGAGTGGACTTTAGAGGTACTATTTATTGGGTTATAAAATTGTATCAGCTGTTTAATGTTTTACGACCAGTTTGTTTCAAATCAAGATACCTCTGTTTTCCAATTGTGCTACAGTTCCCTAGCAATAATAAAATACAATACACTAAGAAACACTAACCATTTGAGTAGAAAACTAAATGACAAATTTCTCTAGTTTAGTTTTAGTTGTATTTGGAAAAAAGCGACGGAATACATATATATAATAGGAGTTTTTTCATACTAGGCTTTTTCAACTGTTACTATTCTCTTTTTTGATTTGTTGAATAGGTTCTTACGAATATTATATTATAATAACTAAGATTATAATAACTAAGAACCGAGCCAACGTTCTTTTTTGCTTTATGTGATTTCTTCTTTAATTTAATTTACTTTTACTCTTCTGAGAGAAATTTATTCTCTTAGTCTCATAATTTAACATTTCAAATTTATAGAAATTTTCGTGATTTAGGCTTTATCATCTCATATAATGTTATGTTTAACCATGACTTGACAAATGGGCGAATTTCCTCCCCTTTTACAGCTAGAAAGAAGTGATCATACAAGGCGGCATGTATCATCTGTTTCTAGGTCGATCAATGACTTCTTTCGAACGCTAAAAAAAGAAAAAACGATTGGAGTTCTTTGTTTCATTTTTTATATGTTTTAGAGAAAACTAGCCCGCAATTTTGTCTAAATTGAACAGTTTTCATCTATCTCGGGATACTCATTATAAATTAGAAGAAACCTAGAATAATCTCTTGACCTTCAATTCAATTATGATTGTTTTGATTGGTCAAAATTCAACAGCGACGAAAATACGAAATAACTCTAAATTTTAGTTTAGTTGAATTTACATATTTCTCTCCCTAAATAAAAAGTCTGTGTACAGATGTATTGGAGATTTATCTCTGTTGTCAAGCCCATATCTGTCTACAAATATATATTCTCTAAAAATAGAGAGGCTACAATACAACACTCGATAGTGTGGTAGAAAGATTTATATTATATTATATACTTTAGTTCTTTCTACCATACTATCTCAAATAGTGTCGATTCCAGGCCAATCATTTCATTTAAAACTTGGAGTTTAAATCCCTTTCTTGAATGTCAATGACGGATAAGAAATCAAAGTCTCAGTTAACTTAATCATTTTGGCTCACTGTTTTCACGTAGATGATAAGTAAAAAAGCGGTAGGAACTAGAATGAACAGTGCAGTAGCAATAAATGCGAGAATATTTACTTCCATAATCTTATTATTTTTTTTTCTTCGCAATAACTCGGGATCTAATCCCCTAGAGGTAATAAATTTGACTGCTATAATGTAATTTGGATTAATTGCATCCTAATGATACTAAATGAAATCCGTGTATGAATAACAATATCTAATCTATCAAAGAGATTCATCATCGAGAATTGAATAGTATAACATAGGAAGATCTTTTATCCATACCAAGTAAAAATTCCTGATCCTCTAACGAATTCATTCAGTTTCTCTTTTCACTCTTTCTTTTTTATACTAGACTATAAATAAAAAGTCCCCTTCATCTTTTTTGTTAGATTTCTCCAATTAATTAGCTCATGAGATATCATATGACCGGTATTCCATTGGCTACCCAAACAGTAGAAGTGCAATAAAAAAAAACGAATTAATATAATTATAATACTAATAACTAATATAAGAATAAACTACTAATTATAACTTAATATAATTAAACTTTGATGAAAAATTCTCTGTCAAGGTGATTTTGGTAAGATCATTGAGTATCATGCAATAAATACCATTTATATATAGACTCATAAGAGCAATCGAAAACGTCACGTCAGACCTTTGCTTTAGAGTATCCATCAAAATACTAAATACAGTGATATTACTGATTCAATTGTCCCAATCCACATATGTCTCCTTGTTCTGAAATTGTTAATGGCTATAAGTATAAATTGTTATATTTGTGTGATACTAAATCGAAAATTCAAACAAAAAAAGAGATAAAGATGCCTACTTAGATTATAATTATATGTGCTCCTTTTTTATCTTTTTGCGTCGGGAACAATATAGAGATGAATTGAGAGATTTATTGGGTCGTCGGATCTTAGTTCGGGACTGACGGGGCTCGAACCCGCAGCTTCCGCCTTGACAGGGCGGTGCTCTGACCAATTGAACTACAATCCCATTAGGATGGACAGTACAGTCTGGCTATTCTTAAAGTTTCCTAAGAACACTTTATTTACTGTGTTATAACATAGACACGACTGCTATAGGGATATCCGCCTAGACTAGATATAGCCTATACTATATCTAGTGATTCAGATAGTAAGAATAACACAGGTTAAATAGTAACCCTGTGATTATTACTATTGCTATAATATATAGATATAGTATTTATTCTTGATATAATATGGCTTGTCAATCCTTGAATGATAAAAAAGAACACAAATTCTATTTTTATTTATTCTTACATAAATATCATATCAGGTATCTCTATAAAAAGGTGATGTCATACTCAAAAGAAAGCGGAGAGGCAAACTTTTGGGCCGAGCTGGATTTGAACCAGCGTAGACATATTGCCAACGAATTTACAGTCCGTCCCCATTAACCGCTCGGGCATCGACCCATGAAGAATCCATATCATAGACAGATATAATAGATAATTGATATGGATATGGGCTTCTCAATTATTACTAAGCCACGATCAACTGACTTTCCCATTACCCTACCCCTAGGGGAATTCGAATCCCCGCTGCCTCCTTGAAAGAGAGATGTCCTAAACCGCTAGACGATAGGGGCATACCCGCCCGACCACCATCAGACTATGATCATAGTATGATCAGTTTTTTGGAATTGTCAATACAATCAATAGACTCTAAGAAAAATAAATATCAATATAAATATCAATAATATAATCTAATAAATAATATAATCTAATATAATCTATAATCTAAATTATTATAATATTATATAAAAATATAAAAATAAAATAGAATCTAAATTCTAATATAAATAAATAATATTAATATATTATATTAATATTGTTAATATAATATATTATATATAATATATATATTATTATTAATTATTAATAGATAATACACAATATATATATAATACACAAAAATGTCCTAGTAATTCTAATAATGTAAGTAAAGGTATGATTATATCCGAAAGAGCTTTTCTACTTTGATGATTCCATACCCTAAAAATTTGAAGGTCATATGTCATCAGTCTATTGTTATTAGATTATCCGCTATCATATATCATATATATATTAGACTATAATAATATAGTTATATATACTCTATAATACAATAGTGTAGACTTAGTTAATAGTGAATTATTTCTATTTTATTTTTTGATAATTCTTTCCTTAGTTACATA